ATGGATATTATCGGGGGACCCGTGCAGATCTAATAGAGTGCCTTTTTCCCTCCACAGGGATCAAGATCAAATGAATGTTCATTCTCTTTCTGTGGAACAGAGATATATTTCTGGCTTCTCAGTGACTAATGATCGAGTGAGACACAAATTGTTTAGTTTGGATCCTTTCGGTAAAAAAGTAGATAGGAGTTTTTATTATTCAAGATCAGATCGAATCATATCCAACGGCCATTGGAATTTCATATACTCTGCCATTCTAGTAGAGAATTCTAATTTATTGGGGAAAAGGCGAAGAAATAGATTCATCCTCCCATTCCAATATGATCAAGAACGAGAGAAAGAACTAATGTCCTGTTCTGGTATCTCAATTGAAATACCCATAACTGGTATTTTACGTAAAAATTGTATTCTTGCTTATTTCGATGATCCCCAATACAGAAGAAGCAATTCAGGAATTACTAAATATGGTACCATAGAGGTGGATTTCATCCTAAAAAAAGAAGATTTGATTGAATATCGAGGAGCAAAAGAATTTAGGCCGAAATACCAAATGAAAGTAGATCGCTTTTTTTTCATTCCCGAAGAAGTGCATATTTTACCCAGATCTTCGTCCATAAAGGTACGGAACAATAGTATCATTGGAGTAGGTACACGAATCGCTTTAAATACAAGAAGCCAAGTGGGTGGATTGGTCCGAGTGGAGAGAAAAAAGAAAAAGATTGAATTGAAAATATTTTCTGGAGATATACATTTTCCCGGAGAGACAGATAAAATCTCTCGGCATAGCGGCATCTTGATACCACCAGGAACGGGAGAAAAAAATGCTAAGGACTCAAAAAAATTGAAAAATTGGATCTATGTCCAACGGATTACACCCATCAAGAAAAAGTATTTTGTTTTGGTTCGGCCTGTAGTCACATATGAAATAGCCGATGGCATAAATTTAGCAACGCTTTTCCCCCAGGATCTGTTGCAGGAAAGAGATAATGTGCAACTCCGAGTTGTCAATTATATCCTTTATGGAAACGGAAAACCCATTCGAGGAATCTCTCACACAAATATTCAATTAGTTCGAACTTGTTTAGTATTGAATTGGGACCAAGGACAAAATAGTTCTATAAAAGAAGTCCATGCTTCCTTTGTTGAAGTAAGGACAAATGATCTGATTCGAAATTTTATAAGAATTGACTTAGTTAAGTCCCCCATTTCGTATACCGGAAAAAGGGATGATAGGGGAGGTTCGGGATTGAATCTCGATAATGGATCAGATCGCACCAATATTAATCCTTTTTACCCCAAGGCGAAGATTCAATCATTTACCCAACAGCAGGGGACTATTCATATGTTGCTGAATAAAAATAAGCAATGCCAATCTTTTCTAATTTTGTCATCATCTAATTGTTCTCGAATTGGTCCATTCAATGGTTCCAAATCTCTCAGTGTGAGAAAAAAATCAATTAAAGAAGATTCCACGATTGCTATTAGCAATTTGTTAGGCCCCCTGGGTACTGTATTTAAAATTGCGAATTTTTATTCATCTTGTTGCTTAATAACTTATAATCAGATCTTGTTAAATAAATATTTGCGACTTGAGAATTTAAAACAGACTTTCCGAGCCATTCAATATTATTTAATAGATGAAAATGGGGGAATTTATAATTGCGATCCGTTTAGTAACATCATTTTTAATCCATTCCATTTTAATTGGTGCTTTCTCCATCTCAATTATAGTGAGAAGACATCCACAAAAATTAGCCTTGGGCAGTTTATTTGTGAAAATGTATGTCTATCCAAAAATGGACCGCGCATAAAATCCGGTCAAGTTATAATTGTTCATGTTGACTCCTTAGTAATAAGATTGGCTAAGCCTCATTTGGCCACTCCGGGAGCAACCGTTCATGGCCATTATGGAGAAATTATTTATGAAGGAGATACATTAGTTACTTTTATATATGAAAAATCGAGATCGGGTGATATAACGCAGGGTCTTCCAAAAGTGGAACAGGTGTTAGAAGTGCGCTCAATTCATTCAATATCGACGAACTTGGAGAAGAGGGTTGAAGGTTGGAACAAACATATAACAAAAATGATTGGAAATCCTTGGGGATTTTTAATTGGAGCTGAGCTAACCATAGCGCAAAGTCGTATTTCTTTGGTTAATAAGATCCAAAAGGTTTATCGATCCCAGGGGGTGCAGATCCATAATAGGCACATAGAGATTATTGTACGTCAAATAACATCAAAAGTGTTAGTTTCAGAAGATGGAATGTCTAATGTTTTTTCACCCGGAGAACTAATCGGATTGTTGCGAGCGGAACGGACAGGGCGCGCTTTAGAAGAATCAATCTGTTACCGAGCCATTTTATTGGGAATAACGAAGGCATCTCTGAATACTCAAAGTTTCATATCCGAAGCGAGTTTTCAAGAAACCGCTCGAGTTTTGGCAAAAGCCGCTCTACGAGGTCGTATTGATTGGTTGAAAGGCCTGAAAGAGAATGTTGTTCTGGGGGGTATGATACCTGTTGGTACCGGATTTAAAGGATTAGTGCATCGTTCTAGGCAACACAACAACATTACTTTGGAAATCAAAAATAAAAATTTATTCGAGGGGAAAATAAGAGATATTTTTTTCCACCACAGAGAATTATTGGGTTTTTGCATACAAAATACTTTCCATGATACAGCAGAACAATCATTTACAGGATTTAATGATTCCTAATAAGATAAGAGCATATTCATTCTTTTCTTTTAACTTTTAACTATTTTTAACTTTTAACTATATATGGTATGTATGGTCCGGTCATTTGATTTGTTAATAAAGATAATAACGAATAGAAAGTAATTAACGACTTGGACCGTGTATCAACGGCCAATCCCCGGCAGAAGGTTCCGTCGGAACAATTATTTATTTCAAGGTACCTTTTTTCTTAAAATAAAAAAAAAAGATAAAGTGTGGGGGGAAATGACAAGAAGATACTGGAACATCAATTTAGAAGAGATGATGGAAGCGGGAGTGCATTTCGGTCATGGTACTAGGAAATGGAATCCTAGAATGGCACCTTACATCTCTGCAAAGCGTAAAGGTATTCATATTACAAATCTTACTAGAACTGCTCGTTTTTTGTCAGCAGCTTGTGATTTAGTTTTTGATGCAGCAAGTAGGGGAAAGAACTTTTTAATAGTTGGTACCAAAAGTAAAGCTGCGGATTCAGTAGCAGCAGCTGCAATAAGGGTTCGGTGTCATTATGTTAATAAAAAATGGCTCGGGGGTATGTTAACAAATTGGTCTACTACAGAAACGAGACTTCATAAGTTCAGGGACTTGAGAGTGGAGGCGGGGAAACTCAAACGTCTCCCGAAAAGAGACGCTGCAATGTTGAAGAGACAATTATCTCACTTGCAAACATATCTAGGTGGGATCAAATATATGACGGAGTTACCCGATATTGTAATCATCGTTGATCAGCAAGAAGAATATACGGCTCTTCGAGAATGTATCATTTTGGGTATTCCGACAATTTGTTTAATCGATACAAATTGCGATCCGGATCTCGCAGATATTTCGATTCCAGCCAACGATGACGCTATAGCTTCAATCCGATTGATTCTTAACAAATTAGTATCCGCAATTTGTGAAGGTCGTTCTAGCTATATAAGAAATCGTTGATTAATAATAAGATTAAGTCAATAACTTTTGGAACTCCACAGATTGATTGAATCGGTTACCATTCCTGAATCTCAAAAAGAGATAAAAATGGATGGGGATATTCTGTGATTCCTTGGCACCTGAAATATACGATTAAAGTCAAAGTAGGCGAGTCGAGAAAGAGATGGTTGAATCTGAATCAAAATAATTCCTTTTTAAGTTCTATTTCTGTCAGAGGGTAATATGAATTTTCTACTATGTTCCATAAGCACACTAAGGGATATATATGATATATCTGGTGTGGAAGTAGGCCAACATTTCTATTGGCAAATAGGGGGTTTCCAAGTCCATGCCCAAGTACTTATCACTTCTTGGGTCGTAATTGCTATCTTATTAGGTTCAGCTGCTATAGCTGTTCGGAATCCACAAACCGTTCCAACCGACGGTCAGAATTTTTTCGAATATATCCTTGAATTCATTCGAGACTTGAGCAAAACTCAGATTGGAGAAGATTATGGCTCCTGGGTTCCTTTTATTGGAACTATGTTTCTATTTATTTTTGTTTCTAACTGGTCGGGTGCTCTTTTACCTTGGAAAATCATACAGTTACCTCATGGAGAGTTAGCAGCACCTACGAATGATATAAATACTACTGTTGCTTTAGCTTTACCCACATCAGTGGCATATTTCTATGCGGGTCTTACCAAAAAAGGGTTGGGTTATTTCGGTAAATACATTCAACCAACTCCAATACTTTTACCAATTAACATCCTAGAAGATTTCACAAAACCTTTATCACTTAGTTTTCGACTTTTCGGGAATATATTGGCTGATGAATTAGTAGTTGTTGTTCTTGTTTCTTTAGTACCTTCAGTAGTTCCTATACCTGTCATGTTCCTTGGATTATTCACAAGCGGGATTCAAGCTCTTATTTTTGCAACCTTAGCCGCGGCTTATATAGGTGAATCCATGGAGGGTCATCATTGACTAGCTTTCAAAAAAAAAGTTTATCCCAATCCCAACTCCCGAGTGTCTCAAGATAATCCACTGGGGGAACACAATATATCCAAAAAGGGCATGTATGGTCTAGAGTAGGAACAAAAAAGATGTACCAAATTGAGGAATTGTAAAAAAAAAAGGAAAGAGATCTAAAAGATCTTTTTCCTGACTTTTGGTCCATTTATGTTACGTCTCTCTAATCAATATTCTATAATTCTATAATATGATCATATTTGTTCAGGCAATTACTATATTTTCATAATTTAACTAAGAATTGTTATCTTATCTATCTCCGACATGTGCCTAAAACAACTAAAATAAAAAGAGTATGTTCTATAGAAACAATCATTCCGTTTTTATTTGATTTAATTCAATTTGATTCAACGATTGATCAAAGTTGTCATTAATTGCAATCAAATCTTTATACGTAATGATTCGGGCTGACGATCCCGTCTATTTATATTCGTGCAAGAGTCGCGATAATGTAAAAGGAAGAGAGGAGTTTACAAGCAAATAAGATTCATAAAAAAGTTTATTAGGGGGTCAGCTAGGTATGGATATATATATATATATGGCTATAAGCCAATTACTGTGTATGTTTCGAAGCATGATTCTATTCTTCGGCTAGAATCCAATTCAACAGCATAAAGAATGGTTTACGTTATGGAAGAAACACATGTATATGTAATATTAGATATTCATTAATTGTCTATATATGGATTATACATACAAATAGAATAAATATATATATTAATTAAAATTAAATTAAAAAATTAAAATATAATAAATATAATATAGAATAAAATAATATAAATATATAAATAAATTTTTTATTTTATTATTTTTTTTTATTTATATATTTATATTATATATTATAATTATATATTTATTCTTTTACCATACCACCCTACTGAACCTACTGAATTAAATGAATTTAAATCTGAATTAAAATTCAATCAATAGGAGTTCTTCCGTTTTATCTGTGACCAGGGATTGAATGAATAAACAGATGAAGTTAAGCATATAGAGGAGAGAACGTGCCAAGAATAAAAAGAGTGGCTTAGAACAAAGAAATGGAATAACTAGAATCCTTTGGATTTACAAAGACTACACGGTAGAAATTAGAAAGGAGATATTGAAGTCGTTCTGCTAATTCAAGAATATTATTACCTCAATTCACTTTTCAGTTCTTATCTTAGTTACTTTGCCCGAATGGGTCCTTGATAAAATAAGTAATAATTCATTGGTTGATTGTATCATTAACCATTTCTTTATTTTGGTGTGAGGAGCTTACTATGAATCCACTGATTTCCGCCGCTTCTGTTATTGCTGCTGGGTTGGCCGTAGGGCTTGCTTCTATTGGACCTGGGGTTGGTCAAGGTACTGCTGCGGGCCAAGCCGTAGAAGGTATCGCGAGACAACCGGAAGCAGAGGGTAAAATACGAGGTACTTTATTACTTAGTCTGGCTTTTATGGAAGCTTTAACAATTTATGGGCTAGTTGTCGCATTAGCGCTTTTATTTGCGAATCCTTTTGTTTAATCCCATAAATATAAATATTTAAAATACGTACTCATTTTCTGATTTTTTTGCTGTGTACTTGCCTCTTGCTTCTTAGAATTAGATCAACACTTCACCCCTTTTATCTAATCACTTGTTGATCTAATAACTTTTTCGTTGAAACAATACCCCGGGGAAGGACTAATTTGAGGATGAGGAATTTGCGAATCCACTCGCTTTCTTCCTTCCCGCCCTTAATGGAAGGGAAACCCTCCTTTTTTTACTTTTTTTATTAGATTAGGATGGAGCAAATGCAATTGACATGAGGCTTGGGGCCTAGGCCTAATAAGTGTCTTATTGAGAACTTCCATAATCCATAATATAATAATAATAATAAAAAGAGCTCAATCAAACAAAAGACAAGGGATGAGGTGATACAAAAAGAACTCTGTTTGATTTTCTTAGTCCTATCTATATCTATAAGAGGAGATTATATGAAAAATGTAACTGATTCTTTCGTTTACTTGGGTCATTGGCCATCCGCCGGGAGTTTCGGGTTTAATACCGATATTTTAGCAACAAATCCAATAAATCTAAGTGTAGTGCTTGGTGTATTGATCTTTTTTGGAAAGGGAGTGTGTGCGAGTTGTTTATTTCAAGAATAGGTTGGATCCAACCAGCTGCATTTTTTTTTGTTTATTATTAAAATTTAAATAAAATTAATAAATTAAGAAAGAAAGGTGCACGATCTCGACGAATTACTTCTGAATAAATTAATAAATCATATGTAAGAACCATAGCATTTCGTGATTCATTGGTAAATCAACTTTGATTCTCTATTAGCCAATAATAATAATGCGGGCCTATTAACATGGTTAAAGGTAAACCCTTTGAAGTCGAGGCACAAGAAGGTACTCTTTCTACCACTATGCTAGTAGGAGATAGTTTCAAAATTAATAGTTGGTAATTTATCTGATATAGAACACTCATATCGATAAAATAATTTGAAACGTTTACTGGAAAACAGGTTTATCACACTTTTTATCCAATGCCGAATTGACGACCTATATATATAAGAAGATAAATTTTTTGGATTTGAAGAATAAAAAAAATTAATAAAAAATTTAAAATAACTAAAAAAGAAACAACTTTGCTGGCAATTCCAGATTTTTTGTCTGGGCAAGTCGGAAGAGCCCTCTTAATATTCTGGTTTTGTATCAGTTTCAATGTCTTGGAATGGAATACGAACAGAGCGGAGAGGGTAGGCTCATCAACATCAATTAAAAGATATGGGGTGCACCCTAGATAACTGAGCGTGAGAGCCAAATGAATCGAAAGATTCATGTTTGGTTCGGG